ATAACTTTTTTATTGTTTAGTGTAAGAGTTATATTTTCTTTCTTACTTTTTTCATTAAATGAAAAAATTATTATCGAATTTTTATTAACTAGGATTAACAGTTGTGAATTTTCATTTTCGGTAATTTTAGATAAAGTAAGACTTATATTTGGTGTTGTTGTAACATTAATTTCTAGTTGTGTATTTATATTTGCTTGTAAATACATACAAGAAGATCCTAATTTTTTTCGATTTAAATGGATTTTAATAAGATTTGTAGTATCGATGAATTTTTTGGTGTTTTCTGGGTCATATTTTTTTATATTATTAGGATGAGATGGATTAGGTGTAACTTCATTTGCTTTAATTATTTATTATAGAAGAAAGGATAGTTTAACCGCAGGATTCCAAACTTTATTACTTAATCGTTTAGGAGATGTCTTAATTGTTACATCTTTTTATATATTTGTATTGTTTGGTCAATTTTCATTTTCTTTTTCATTTCAAGACAAAATAATATCATTAATTTTTTTATTAATAATTGCTAGATTTACAAAAAGAGCTCAATTTCCTTTTAGGTCTTGATTACCGGCAGCTATAGCTGCCCCTACTCCTGTTAGTGCTTTAGTACATTCTTCTACACTAGTAACAGCTGGGATTTATTTAATTTTACGATTAATAATAATAGTTGAATTTAATGCAAGTATACTAAATATAATAATATTTTTAGGATCAATTACATGTTTTTTAGGTGGTGCTGCAGCATTATATGAAAATGATTTAAAAAAAATTGTTGCTTTATCTACTTTAAGGCAATTAGGATTAATAGTTTTTACTTTAGGTATAGGTTTTCCTAATTTAGCTTTATTTCATTTATTTACTCATGCTATATTTAAAGCTTTGTTATTTCTAGCAGCTGGTACTATTTTAATAAATAGTTTTGGTACACAAGATCTACGTATTTTAGGTAGAGTTTCAATAAGATTACCTGTATGTACAGTTATTTTTAATATTAGAAGTATATGTTTAGCAGGTGCTCCATTTTTAAGTGCTTTTTATTCAAAACATATAATTTTAGAAAAAATATTTTTTATAAATATAAATTTTTTTTCTGTTTTTTTTATTTCATTAGGAACAATTTGTACTGTTTTTTACAGAACACGTTTATTAAAAAACTTATGTTGATCTAAACCTAATTTAATTTTAATAAATAAGGAAAATTCTGTATACGTTATTTTTCCTATATTTGTTTTAAGAATCTCATCTATTATTAGAGGAAAACTAATTGTAAATATTAATAATTGGTTTTTAGAAGCTCAATTAATTATAAATTCTTACTCTTTGATAATTAACTTATTTATTTTTATTGGAGTTGTTTTTGGGGTAATTATTGTAAATAACTCTAGAAGATTTTTTTTATCCACATTATTTTTTTTAACTCCTTTATATAATAATTCAACATTAATTTTAAACCCTATTATCTATAAAATAAAGAATTTAGATTATGGATGATTAGAACAAGGACCTATGGTTGATTATATACTAAAAATAATATCTGGAAAATTTCTTTTTATAACTAATTGACCAAAAAACAATTCAAGTATATATATATATTTTATTGTAATTATAATTGTATTTTTGATATTTAATGGTTTTTATCTCTAGATTAATTACGATTATTTGTGTTTTGGTTGCTGTGGCTTTTTATACTTTATACGAACGAAAAATTTTAGGATATCTTCAAATTCGTAAAGGTCCTAAAACTGTTGGTTTTTGAGGAATTTTACAGCCTTTTGCAGATGCAATTAAATTATTTGTTAATGATGAGATAGTTACACCATTAGCAAGTAATAAAATTTTATTTTGAGTTGCCCCTATATTAGCCTTTTTTTTAAGATATTTTATATGAATTTTATTACCTAGTATATATAATGTAAAATTTATAAGATTTGGTTTATTATTATTTTTTTGTATTTCTTCCATAAATGTATATAGGGTGTTAATAGCTGGTTGAACTTCAAATTCTAAATATGCTTTTTTAGGTTCAATGCGTGCTGCTGCACAAACTATTTCTTATGAGGTAAGAATATTATTAATCTTAATATTTCCTATTTTATTAGTATTAGAAACTAATATAGATTTAGGTGCCTTATCTTTTTCTGTATTTTTACTTTTAATTCCAGCAATGTTTGTATGATTTTCTACTACTTTAGCTGAAACTAACCGTGCACCTTTTGATTTTGCAGAGGGTGAATCTGAAATTGTGTCTGGATTTAATATTGAATATGGTGGTGGTATATTTGCTTTACTGTTTTTAGCAGAATATGCAAATATTATTTTTATATCAATAATAACAATAATTTGATATTTTCAGTCATTTAATTTTTTGGTGTTTTCTATTGGGGTATTGTTTTTTAGAACTTTTTTTTTATTATGTCGAGGGGCATATCCTCGACATCGATATGATCTTTTAATAATACTTTGTTGAAAATCTTTTTTGCCTTTTAGAATTTGTTCATTATTTATATGTTTAATTTATTAATATAAATATTATATTAGTTATAATATTGTTTATTGTTATTGCTTGTAATTCATTTTTTTTTAACGATTCTTATGTTTTAAGTTCATTAATTATTTTAGAAATAATTATATTGCTTTCAATAGTTGTAATAATTTTTACTATAGGGATTATTATAGAATCTAAGTATTTATTTTTATTAATTCTAACTTTTTCTGCATGTGAAGCTTCTATTGGTTTATCTTTATTAGTAAGGTTTATACGATTACGTGGTAATAATTTAATATCTAGTTTAAGATTAAATTCCTGATTTGCTAAAAATTCGTGAGACAGTTTTTTTACCTAGTCCTATTAGAATTTCTATTTGATGAAATGGTGGATCTATTTTAGGGGTATTACTAGGAATACAGATTTTAACTGGATTATTTTTATCTATACACTATACTTCTGATATTTCAAATACATTTTCTTCTATTGTTCATATTATACGAGATGTTCCTTTTGGGTGAATTTTTCGTTATTTACATGCAAATGGAGCAAGATTTTTTTTTCTTTTTATATATTTTCATGTTGGGCGAGGTCTTTACTATCAATCTTTTTTAACTCAAAGTCGTACATGAGTAGTTGGTGTAACAATTTTATTAGTAAGAATAGCTACAGCATTTTTAGGTTATGTTTTACCTTGGGGTCAAATATCTTTTTGAGGGGCTACAGTTATTACTAATTTAATATCTGCAATCCCTTATTTAGGTCCTTCTATTGTTGAATGAGTTTGAGGTAGATTTTCAGTAGGTCAACCTACTTTAACTCGTTTTTTTAGTTTACATTTTATTTTACCTTTTGTTATTTTAGCTCTTTCGATGATTCATTTAATTTTTTTACATGAAAAAGGGTCAACTAATCCGTTAGGAGATTTAAATCACAGTGGAAAAATTCCATTTCATCCTTACTTTACATGAAAAGATTTCGTTGGGTTTATAATTTTATTTATGATAGTATTTTTTATTGTTTTTTTTTATCCTAACATGTTAGGAGATCCTGAAAATTTTTCCATGGCTAATTTTAAAGTAACCCCAACTCATATTCAACCAGAATGATATTTTTTATTCGCATATGCTATTTTACGTTCAATCCCATCTAAATTAGGTGGGGTGATTGCCTTGGCAATATCAATTTTTATCTTATATTTTTTACCTATTAGAATATTTAAATATTCTATTTCAAGATCATTTTGTTTTTTTTATCAGATTTTATTTTGAATTTTAGTTTCAGTTTTTATTATTCTAACATGACTTGGGGCATGTCCTATTGAAGAACCTTATATAAGTTTAGCTGTTCCATGTACAATTTTATATTTTAGATTATTTATTTTTTTAATAATTATACCTATTTTATGAGCAAAAATTATTTTTATAATTAGTTTAAGGTGAAAAACATTTAGTTGCAAACTAAAAAATACTTAAAGTATTATAATTATTTAATAACAAATAGCTTATTTTAAAGCATAGTGCTGAAGATACTAATAAGAATTTTTTTCTTTGTTAAAATTTCATTTTGAGGTCAACTAAACTTAATAAACCCATCATCACCAATTCAAGAAGAAATGCTTTTATTTCATGATCATGCAATAGTTTTATTATTAGGAATCTTTAGTTTTGTTGCTATTTTAGGGGTTACTTTACTTATAAGAAAGTTTTCATCTCGAAGAATTTTAGAAGCACAAACCCTAGAAACAGTTTGAACTATTATTCCAGCATTATTATTAATTTGGTTAGCTTTACCTAGATTACGATTACTTTATTTACTAGATGAACAAAATAACTCTATAATTACTTTAAAAAGTACTGGTCACCAGTGATATTGAAGATATGAAATTAATGATGAATCATTTGATTCCTATATACTTAAAGATTCAAATCTTTTAGAAGTAGATAACCGAGTATCTACCTTATATGGAATTAATACTTTAAATATTACTACATCTGCAGATGTACTTCATGCTTTCACTATCCCTTCAGTAGGGTTGAAAATAGATTCTGTACCTGGACGATTAAACTCTATAAATATATTTTTGAATATACCTGGTGTATATTATGGTCAATGTTCGGAAATTTGTGGTGCTAATCATTCTTTTATACCTATTGTTGTAGAAGCTAAAAAATTTTTTGAATACTATTAATTATTAGTGTAGGATTGTAAATCTTATTAAGAATTTTATTTCTCTTTTACTTAGTTTAATAATTAAAATAATGATTTGTCAGGTCATAGATTGAAAGTTTCAAGTAAAAGTATTAAGTTAATTCTAAACTATTGACCTTCAAAGTCAAATATTCATATGAATACTTTGTTTTTTGTAATATAATATATTATAGTTACCTTCCAAGTAAAAAATCTCTAAGAGCTTAAGAGTAAGTTAAGTAAACTGTAGACCTGTGGAGTCTAAAATCCATTTTGGCTTTTGAGTTTTTTTCTTGGAAATCCTCTAAGAAGCTCAAATCTTCTTGTGCAAATACACTTAAGAAAAAAGAGAAATAATTCTATATTAGACGCTTAAAATCTAAGCATTTTTCTGCCACTTAAAATTAATTAATAGGTTTAATTCTTCTAGATATAGTGATATATAAAATTATTAGATTTAATAGTAAAAATAGAAAAATTGTTAATCCAGATGTAGGTCTTAGTTGAGGTATATTTAAATGACTAAAAATAGTTTTCTTTTAATTAACAGTTAAATGCAATAAATGCTTCATTTAAAAGGATGTTCTAGTCTATAAAGTTTTAATAATAAGGTAAAAATGTATGCTTGAATAAAACATACAAATACTTCAAATATATTATAAGCTACAGAAATAAAAAAAACAGAAAAAATTCTAGGAAATTCCATTGAAGTTAAACAATTAGCAATTAATCCTAATACGATATGACCCGCTCTAATGTTTGCAATTAACCGTACGGTTAATGTTAATGGTCGAATCAAAATAGAAATTATTTCAATAATAATTAGAAAAGGTACTAAAGCTGCTGGTCTTCCTGTTGGAACTAAATGAGCTAATGTTTTTTTTCAAGAAAAATTTAAACTAGAAATAATTAATATTAGTCATATTGTTAAAGCAATAGATGAGGCGAATCATAAAGAACTTGATATAGAATAAACAAAAGGGGTTAAACCTATTAAATTAATATTAATTAAAAAAAATATTAAAGATGTAATAAATAACCCAAAAGGTATAATTTCTTTGTTTCCAAATCCTAAACTTGTTAAAAATAACTTTATGTTATTTGTATTTCTTAATAAAAAAGAATTATTATAAAATAAATATATTATAAGTAAAGCTGGAGACCAAGATCAAATTTGAATACAACCATCTAAAGATGAGAATAAATCAGAATATATTTTTTTGAGAAAAAAGTTCATAGCTAAGGTCGAAACTTAGTGCGAGATTTCGCTTTCAAAAAGAAGCAAAAAGCTTATTTTTATCATGAAAAGATAATGTGAAACACTTCAAAAAAAGAGACAATTTCCATTACCTCTACTATGTTACGACTTATCTCATTTTAAAAAATGAGAGTGACGGGCGATTTGTGCACAAATTAATAAGGATTCAAGCTTTATTTTTAAGCTTTACTTTCAAGTCCATCTTGTTATTACTATTAAAAGTAGATATCTGAAAAAAAGTTTTATTGTAACTCACCTTAATGACTTGTTCATATGCTACATTATGACCTGTTATTTAATAAGTGAATTTATTAATTTTACCTTAAAGTAAAATCACAACGGCAATATATAAGCTATTAGAAAAAGTAAATAAACGTGTGGGTTGTCAATTACCTGGTAAGTTCCCCTGAGATTTTAATTTACCGCCAAAATTTTTAAGTTTTAATTTTAATAAATTTTAGTGCTTAGAGATATTTTTTATATTTCTTTATAATAGGGTATCTAATCCTAGTTTAAAAAATGAAATTTAATTAAAAATTTTTAAAGTTTTGATTTTCTTAAAAATATTCATTTTACTGAAATATTTATTTTTTTCTTTATAAATCCTCTAAGTAAAAATACATTTTAAAGGTATGACCGCGACTGCTGGCACCTTTTAGGTCAAAAGTAAAAAAAGAACTGAATTTTTTTTTCTAAAATTGTTCAAGATTTCCAGCTGGGATAAAAGAAATAACCCATTTATGGTTCATTTTTTTATTATTTTTTCTATTTAATTTAAGTAGATTTAAAGAGAAAAATTCTTATTTGAGTTATGAGCCCAATAGCTTAAATAATAGCTTATCTTTAAATATAGAAACTCAATCAATAGCTCCTTCATTTCATTCATGAAAAATTCCGAATAATAAAATAATTAAAAATACTATAAATGAAAAAATTGTTCTAAATTTTTTTCTAATAATTAATATTGAGATAATTGGGAAAATTAATCTAATTTCAATATCAAAAATTAAAAAAAGAATAATTAATAAAAAAAAACGAATAGAAAATGGAGAACGTATTTCTCTTAAAGGTTCGAATCCACATTCGAATGGTGTAAGACTTTCAGAGTTATTATTTCTTTTAAATGATAGAATTCATGATAAAAATAATATTATAGTACTTAGAACTAATATAATTATAAATAATATAGCTATTTTTTTGTGAAAAATTATTTTTCAAAAAAGATTTTCAAAATCTTTATAATACAAAAAGAAAAAATAAAATTGAAGCTGCTAACTTTAATTTGGGGTTATTCTCCTTTTTTCTTGTTAATATTAATTGTAAATTTTTTTATTCACTATTGGGTAGTAAACTTTATTACTATTTTTATAGTAATGTTTATATATTTGTTTTTTATAAATCAATCATTTAGGTGAAGGATAGAATATATATTTAACTATTCTAATATTAGGAACTTAATAGTTTTACTAAGATTAATTTTATGTGTTTTAACTTTGATTTCAAGTCCTGAAAACAAAAAAAAAAAGTATTTATTATGTATTTGTTCTTTGTCTTTAATTTTAATGGTTTCTTTTTCTACTGATAATTCGATAATCTTTTATATTTTTTTTGAATCTTCTTTAATTCCTACTTTATTTTTAATTGTAAGTTGAGGGTACCAACCTGAACGTCTTCAAGCAGGAACTTATATAATAATTTATACTGTAACTGCATCACTTCCATTAATAATTTTAATATTAGCTCGTTGTAAACATGATGGGACAATAATATTTTCATTATTTAATATACTAAGTTATTCTAACATTAGAATAACTTTAATTATTATATTGGCTTTTTTAGTAAAATTACCAATATATTCTTGTCATTTATGATTACCTAAAGCACATGTTGAAGCTTCTTTAGCTGGTTCCATAATTTTAGCTGGAATTTTATTAAAACTTGGTGGGTTTGGTTTAATTCAAATAAGAAAAATATTTGAATTAACCGGAGTTACAATAAATAATATATTATTATTTACTATAAGATTAAGATTTTTTGGAGGTTTATTAGCAAGAATAATATGTATGCGACAAAACGATATAAAAGCTTTTGTAGCATATAGGTCTGTTAGACATATATCTTTAGTTATTGTTGGAGTTTTATATGATAAGATTTGAGGGGTAACAAGTGCTCTAATTACAATATTTGCTCATGGTTTAAGTTCTTCTGCTTTGTTTTGTATGACTTATTATACCTACACAAAAGTTCATTCTCGTAGAATAGCTTATATTAAAGGAATACTTCAATTATTTCCAATTTTGTCTATATTTTGATTTATTTTTTGTAGGTTAAATATGGCTGTTCCTCCTTCATTGAATTTATTAGGTGAAATGTTTGTAATTCCTGTAATATACAGAATATCTATTATGTTTATTATCATTATAGGATTTATAATTTTTATAAGTGCGGTATATAATATATATTTATACAGATTAATTAATCATGGGCCTTCTTCAAATTATATTTTTCCAAGATTTCCTATAAAAATATATCAAATAACTAGTTTATTGTTTCATGTAATTCCTTTTTTAATAATTTTTAAATTAGAATTTTTTGTTAATTAAACAGAAATCTGTTTATTATTTTCAGAAAAAATATTTATCTTTGAATTACAAAATCAATGCTTTATATTTAAGCTATTCTGAAAAGAACCTCATCAGTAAATTCTTACATAAAGAAATAATCAAACAACATCAACAAAGTGTCAATATCATGCTGCTGCTAAAAATCCTACATGATGATTTTTATTAAAATGGTAATAGAATAATCGTAATAAACAAATAAACAAAAATGTGGCTCCAACTAGAACATGAAGTCCGTGAAAACCAGTAGCTATAAAAAAACATGATCCATAAATTCCATCTGCAATAGTAAATATTGTTTCAGAATACTCTCCATATTGAAGAAATAAAAAATATAAACCTAAAATTACAGTTGTTAGTAATCCTTTTAATGAAGAATTATAATCACCTTCTTCAATAGAATGATGGGCTCATGTAATTCTTACACCTGATAGTAATAATACTGAAGTATTTAATAAAGGAACCTGAAATGCTTGTAAAGTATAAATTCCAGTAGGAGGTCAATGAGCTCCAATTTCTACTGATGGGGCTAATCTACTATGAAAATAAGCTCAAAAAAATGCAAAGAAAAAGCAAACTTCTGATAAAATAAATAATATAACTCCAATTTTTAATCCTTTTATAACATAAAAATTATGATAACCTTGATAAGTTGATTCTCGTACAACATCACGTCATCATAATGATGAAATAATTGCCGTTGTAACTAACCCAAAAATTAATAATGATATATTTATATTTCGAATTATAAAAATTAAACCTACTGGAAGGGAAAAAATTCTAAAAGAAATCAATAAAGGTCATGGTCTAAATTCAACTAAATGAAAAGGTTGTCGAATAATAATTATTCTGTATTTAAAAAAATAAAATATAATTTTTTAAACAACCGCCGGTTGAACGGAAATCATTGATGTTGATTAATAAGAAAGTTATTTTCGTTGTTTAAATAAATTCTTCAAATATTTTGTTTTTAATATTAGTAATTTTAAGTCCTATTATCAGGTTGAGAAGAAGAGATTGAATAATTGCTTGAGCTGGTATAGAAATTGGTATAATTGGAGTTTTTCCTTTATTAATATATAATTCAAGTAGAAGAAAAGAAGCATCTATGAAATATTTTTTAATTCAATCTTTAGCTAGAAGACTTATTTTGATTGGTGGGATACTTTTTTTTTGTTTTTTTATTTATAAAAGGTTAATTATGTTTTGTTTAGGATTAAGATTAAAAATTGGTTTCTTTCCTGGTCAATTTTGAATTCCAAGTTTGATAGATAGTTTAAGTTGAAACTCAAATTTTTTGATTTTAGGTCCTTTAAAGATTGCCCCTTTAGGGTTTTTAAGGCTAATTATAGTTAATAATATTATTGTTAACTTGATTTTATTATTAGGGGTAATAAGGGCTGTTTTAGGTTCAATTATAGGAATAAATCAAACTAAAATTCGAGGAATACTAGGTTCTTCCTCTATTTCACATACTGGATGAATAATGGTTTCTATAGTTTATGGATTTCTTTGGGGTTATTTTTTTAGTTATATAATTATTTTAATATTTTCATTATATAGATTATATAATATAGATAGTTTTCTAGCAAGAATTAATTTACTATCAATTAGTGGTCTTCCTCCTTTTTTAATGTTTGTAGCAAAGTTTAAAGTTGTATATTTTTTAATTTTATCTAATAAGTTTTGTTTATTATTTTTTTTAATTTTAAGTTCTGTTTTTAGGTTAACATTCTACTTAAAATTTTATTACTCCTATCTATTAATAGTAACAAAAATTAGATTAACTTCAATTGGAATGGTTTTAATTTTAAATTTACTTGGAATTTTTTTTATTGTTTTTTTTGAAAGCTTTTATAGCAATAAACTTTTAATTTATTAAAGATTTTTAATCTCTTGCGTTGACTCTTTTCGACTAACCACAAAGACATTGGAACACTTTATTTAATTTTTGGTGTATGATGTGGTCTGGTAGGTACCGGATTATCATTACTTATTCGATTAGAATTAGGAACAACTTCTGTTCTTATAGATGAACATTTCTATAATGTTATTGTAACAGCACATGCTTTTATTATAATTTTTTTTATGGTAATACCTATGATAATTGGTGGATTTGGAAATTGAATAGTTCCTTTACTTATTGGGGCTCCTGATATAAGATTTCCACGAATAAATAATATATCATTTTGATTATTACCACCTTCATTTATTTTATTACTAGTTTCTTCTATAGTAGAAGGAGGAGTAGGAACTGGTTGAACTGTTTACCCACCTTTAAGAGGGCCTATTGCTCATGGTGGAGCTTCTGTAGATTTAGCTATTTTCTCTTTACATTTAGCTGGGATATCTTCTATTTTAGGTGCTATTAATTTCATTACTACAATTTTTAATATACGAGCTCCTGGTATTACTATAGAACGACTATCATTATTTGTTTGATCCGTTTTAATTACAGCTTTTTTGCTTCTTTTATCTTTACCTGTTTTAGCAGGTGCAATTACTATACTTCTTACAGATCGTAATTTTAATACTAGTTTTTTTGATCCAGCTGGTGGTGGTGATCCTATTCTTTATCAACATTTATTTTGGTTTTTCGGTCACCCAGAGGTTTACATTTTAATCTTACCAGGTTTTGGGATAGTTTCTCATATTCTGAGAAATTTTACTACTAAACCTGCTTTTGGGACATTAGGAATAATTTATGCAATAGTTTCAATTGGAATTTTAGGTTTTATTGTTTGGGCTCACCATATATTTACTGTTGGAATAGATGTAGATACTCGAGCTTACTTCACTGCTGCTACAATAATTATTGCTGTACCAACAGGAATTAAGGTGTTTAGATGATTAATAACACTTTATGGAAGTCGTTGTGAATATAGTGCTTCAATATATTGAGTGTTAGGGTTTATTTTTCTTTTTACAATAGGTGGACTTACTGGTATTGTTTTATCTAATTCTTCATTAGATATTATACTTCATGATACATATTATGTGGTTGCTCATTTTCATTATGTTCTTTCTATAGGGGCAGTATTTGCACTTTTTGCTGGTTTTATTTACTGATTCCCTGTAATTTCAGGATATTCATTGCATGAAGGGTTAGCTAAAGCTCATTTTTTTATTATATTTTTTGCTGTAAATTTAACTTTTTTTCCACAACATTTTTTAGGGTTATCTGGTATACCTCGACGATATGTGGATTATCCTGATACATATTTTAAATGAAATCAAATTTCTTCATTTGGTTCATTATTTTCAATTTTTGCTGTTATTATATTTATTTTTATTGTATGAGAGTCATTTATATCAGAGCGAACAGTTGTATTTCCTGAAGTAAGAAGATTAACTCGAGAGTGAGATCTATTTTTACCTCCAGATTTTCACTCTAATTCGGAAATGTCTGTTTCTCCTTTTTAATTAAAGATAAAGTATTTTGTTACATTTTAGTTACATTAAAAAAGTCTATATTTTAGTATCTTTAAGTTAATTGTTAATAAATCTATTAATATTTTTATATAGAAATTTATTTTTAACTATAATAATTATACCTTTTGTATAAGTGTTTTACAAAAAAAATTAATAATTTTTATTTCTCGATATTAATAGATTAAATATTTTTTGTTTTACCGTTGTATAGGTAATTTTATAAAAAATTTTAGGAATGAAAAATTTTCATTATTAATAATATCTAGATTCTGTTAAAAAGTATTTAGTACTTTATTCAATTATAAGGTTTTTAGATCTTATAATTTTTGAATTTTTTTAATTAATTTTTTTTTATTGAAATAATTTTCATTAGAAAAATTTTTTATATTATTTATAAAAAACTATATCTTTTTTAAAAATGGAACTATTTTTTAATTATAGAAGATATTTTTTATGTAAAAATTAGTAATATTAAAAAATACTTTTTAGGAATTCGGCAAAAATTTTTCTCAACTGTTTAACAAAAACATAGTTTAGTGAATAAATACTAAATAAATTCTGCCCAGTGTTTAAAAATAAATGGCCGCAGTACCCTGACTGTGCTAAGGTAGCATAATCAATTGGCTTTTAATTGAAGTCTGGAATGAAAGAAATAATGGGAAAAAACTGTCTTAAAGGTATTAATTTTAATTTATTTAAAAGGTGAAAATACCTTTTTTAATAAAAAAGACGAGAAGACCCTAAGAATTTTTAATTAGTTTTAAAAACTAATTTTTTGTTGGGGCGACAAATTAGAAAAAATAACCTAATTTTTTAAATAGGCGAATTTTTTAAGTAGTAAAAAATTACCTTAGGGATAACAGCATAATTATTAAAATAGTTTGTGACCTCGATGTTGGACTAGGAACTTTATGGCTAGCAGTCAAAAAAGATTTATTCTGTTCGAATAATTTTATCCTACATGATCTGAGTTCAGACCGGCGTGAGCCAGGTCAGTTTCTATCTTTTTATTTTTTAATTACAGTACGAAAGGACCTATTTAAGTTTTGGTTTAACTTGGCAGATTTAATGCTATTGATTTAGAATCAATCTATAAAAATATTTTAGTTGGTAATATATTTTATAATAGAAAAGTTAGTTTGCAACTAAAGAGAAGAATATTCTTTTTACCTCAAAAACAGTTTATGAAAACATTAACTTTGGGAGTTAATAGATAAAATTATTTTATTTTTGAAATATTTATAAGATATATTTTTATATCTAGTTTATTAATAGTTATATTTTCAGTTTGTATTACGCCAATCCCTTTAGGGATTGTTTTATTTTTTACGAGAGTTTTTGTGGTTTTTCTTATAAGAATTCTATTAAGTTCTTGATATGGCTATATTTTATTTTTAGTTTATGTTGGTGGGTTATTAGTTTTATTTATATACATATGTATTATAAGATCAAATATAAGTTTTTTTTCAAGATATTATTTTATAGTGTTACCATTGTTAATAATAGTATACTTAGTAAGTGAAAAATTTTGGAGTGAGAGGACAAAGTTTTTTTTAGGTTTTTCTAACTTTGAAAGTTCATATTATATAAATTTATCAATTTTTTTAGGACTTACACTAATTTTATTATTTACTTTTTTAAGTATTATTCGTATTGTAGAAATGAAAAAGCCTTTAATTGTTGACTTTTAAAAGTAAATTTATA